GTATTGGTGCAACATTACCTATTGATAAATCCCTAACTTTAGGTCTTTTTTAAATTGATTGATTCAATTGTGAAATAAAATATCACGACGTATGTATCTAGGGAACAGTCGCTTCAAAGTGAATTCTCCCTAGATACATCTATTCAATTAAATTATGAATCTATGCTGATTCCGAATATATATATGAATTGTCCTAAATATTCAAAACCCTTTTTTTGGCCTTTTTCTAAAAAAAACATGAAAAAAATCCAATGGATTTAAAACTTATTTTTCGGTAAATCAATTACGAAATTTTTTTCTAGAATCCCTAAAATTTGTTTGACATCTTCTATGCGAAAATGCTCCATTTTCATAAGATCTTCTTGGCTGTTATTCAAAAGGTCCAACAATGTATATATATTGGACCTTTTGAGACAATTATAGATCCTGGGAGGCAATTCTGATTGGTCAATAAAAATAGATTTCAACGCCATTTTTTTTTTATTTTTTGTTAGTTTAGCCAATTTATCATAAAAGGTAAAAGGGGGTAAAGGAAACATGTGTTGATTGTCCTCTAAATTTAGATTTTCTTCTTTGGTATGTAAAAAGGGAATCAATAAATCAATCAAATTCCGGGAGGCTTCGTGAAGTGCTTCTTTAGGAGTTAAACTTCCATTTGTCCATATTTCGAGAAATAGTATTTCTTTGTTACCATTTTCATAAGAATGAATACTATGATTCGCATTTCGAACAGGCATGAATACAGGATCTATAGGATAACTTCCATCTTGAAAGGTATTTGGCGCTTTTATAAGATATCCGCGATTCTTCTCTATTTGTAATCCAATAACCAACTCAATGGGTTCTGTCAAGCTAGCTATATGCTGTGTATTATCGACGATTTCTACATAAGGCGGTAAGATTATATCTTGAGCAGTTACATATCCAGGGCCTCTGACACAAATAGACGCCTCACAAGTTCCATAGAGATTACTTCTCAATACGATTTCTTTCAAATTCATTAAAATTTCATGTACTGATTCTTGAATACCCGTTATCGTAGAATATTCGTGTGATATTTTCTCAGATTTTGCGCGTGTGATACATGTTCCTTCGATTTCTCCAAGCAAAGCCCTTCGCATCGCAATGCCTATTGTGTCTGCTTGACCTTTCATAAGCGGAGACAGAATAAAGCGCCCATAAAAAAGACGCTTACTGTCTGCTGCTGATTCAACACACTTCCACTGTAGTGTCCGAGTAGATACTGTTATTTTCTCTCGAACCATAATAATATTATTTGATCAGATCATTGAATCATTTATTTCTCTTGTTTCTCTTACTATTCAAATATCTTCCTTTTTTATTTCTACACACGTCTTTTTTTCGGGGGTCTACAGCCATTATGTGGCATAGGGGTTACATCCCGTACGAAAGTTAATAGTATACCACTTCTGCGAATAGCTCGTAATGCTGCGTCTCTTCCGAGACCTGGACCTTTAATCATGACTTCTGCTCGTTGCATACCTTGATCTACTACTGCACGAATAGCATTTGCCGCTGCGGTTTGAGCAGCAAACGGTGTCCCTCTTCTTGTACCTCCGAAGCCACAAGTACCGGCAGAGGACCAAGAAACCACCCGCCCGCGTACATCTGTAACAGTCACAATGGTATTATTGAAACTTGCTTGAATATGAATAACCCCCTTTGGTATTTTACGTGTACTCTTACGTGAACCAATACGTCCACGTGAACCCCTTTTCGGTATAGCTTTTGCCATATTTTATGATCTCATAAATTTGAGTCAGAGATATATGGATATATCCATTTCATGTCAAAACAGATTCCCTATTTGTATATCAGGTCTTTAACGAGTTTGATTATCCTTGTCTTTGTTTATGTCTTGGGTTGGAACAAATTACTATAATTCGTCCCCGACGACGGATTAGTCGACATTTTTCACAAATTTTACGAACGGAAGCTCTTATTTTCATATTTGCCACTCCTTACTTTAATTTTGAATCCACTTTTTGGAAGAAAATAAGTTTCTTGAAATTTTCGATTTCGAATCGTATTCCTACGAAAGAAATGGTGAAGTTAAAAAACACCTAATCTTTCGAATCTTTGTTGCGGAGTCGATAAATTATACGACCTCTGGTTGAATCATAACGACTTACTTCAATTTTTACTCTATCTCCTGGCAGTATCCGTATAAAACTACGTCGGATCTTTCCTGAAACATAACCTAGAATCATATCTTCATTATCTAAACGAACCCGGAACATACCGTTGGGAAGCGATTCAGTAATTAAACCTTCATGAATCCATTTTTGTTCTTTCATTCCAGGTAAAACCCCCTTGAAGTATCAACTAGTGGAGCAAGAACCCTATTAGAGAACCCACCCCTTCTCTTTTCTTTTTCACAAAAAAGAAGTTTCATATCGGATATTAGAAAGATTACCATATATAACACAAAATTTCTCCGCCTATTCTTTCTAGTCGAGCCTCTCGGTCTGTCATTATACCTCGAGAAGTAGAAAGAATTACAACCCCCATCCCACCTAAAATTCTAGGAATTCTTTGATAGTTAGAATAGATTCGTAGACCCGGCCGACTTATCCGTTTTAAATTTAAAAGATTTCTATAAGTCCTTTTCCTATTCCTTCTATGTCGTAGGGTTAAAACCAAAAAATATTTGTTGTTCTCTCGATGTTTTCTCACATTTTCGAGAAAACCCTCTCGTAAAAGTATTTTAACAATACTTTGGCTGATATTAGTAGATGCTACTCGAACCACGCTTTTTCTATACATATCGGCATTTCGTATAGAAGTTATTATGTCAGCAATAGTATCACTACTCATGATTAATTAAAATTATTGGTGCCTCCAAATTTCGATATAATCAACATGTTTTTCTTTTTTTTTTTTTTACGTGTTTGTTTATAAATATTAATTTTGAAAGGTATATACGTGAGAGAAAATCTACTAAATGAATCTTAATCTATTTCTTTTAAATACCCTACTATAACTATAACCATATCGTGGTCTTATTTTATAATACCTCGGGAGCTAATGAAACTATTTTAGTAAAATTGAACTGTCTCAATTCTCGGGCAATCGCACCAAAAACTCGAGTTCCTTTTGGATTTCCTTCTTGATCAATCACAACTGCAGCATTGTCATCATATCGTATTATCATACCGTTGTCACGTTTAAGTTCTTTACAAGTACGGACAATTACAGCTCTGACCACTTCTGATCTTTCTAGAGGCATGTTTGGAACTGCGTCTTTGATCACAGCAACAATAACGTCACCAATATGAGCATATCGACGATTGCTAGCTCCTATGATTCGAATACACATCAATTCTCGAGCCCCGCTGTTATCTGCTACATTCAAATGGGTTTGAGGTTGAATCATATCATTTTTTTATCTGTTTTTTACAATACAAAGGTCGAAGAAAAAAAGAAATATTATTTGTCCAAAAAAAGAAACCTGCACCCACTATTTTTAAGTTTTTAAGTAAGGCCTATTTCTTTTTTATCCCAAAATGATAAATTGAGCTCGTATAGGCATTTTGGACGCTGCTATTGAAATAGCCCTTCTGGCTATAGTTTCTGTTACTCCACCCATTTCATAAAGGATTCGACCTGGTTTAACAACCGCTACCCAATATTCGGGAGAGCCTTTACCTGAACCCATACGTGTTTCTGCGGGTCTTACTGTAACCGGTTTATCTGGAAATATACGAACCCATATTTTTCCACCGCGACGTGCATTTCGTGTCATTGCTCGTCGACCTGCTTCTATTTGTCTAGATGTGATCCAAGCGGGTTCAAGTGCCTGAAGAGCGTATTTACCAAAACAAATAGTATTACCTCGATAAGATATTCCCTTCATTCTTCCTCTATGTTGTTTACGGAATCTGGTTCTTTTGGGGTTATAGTTGATGGTTTGTTTTGAATTCCATCTCTACTACAGAACCGGACGTGAGAGTTTCTTCTCATCCAGCTCCTCGCGAATAAAATAAATTCAAATTAAAGATTTTGAGTTCAATTTGAATTCTATTCAGATATAATATTATGCATAGATGTATTTATATTTAATTTTAATAACTGAATCATGGATTTCATTTAATCTAGATCAAATCTTATTAATTTGTATATCTTGATTTGTCTATTTTGTTTGTATAGATATATATAATAATAATAATGAAATTAAATATATATATTAATAACTATTAATATTAATAACTAAACTATTTTTTCTTCTATTTATCGATATTAGAATGTTAAAAGGAATCTTTTTTTTGTTTTACTCTTTATCGTATTGGATTGACCCAAATTTAGCAATCCAAGAAAATAAAGTTTTCGCGGGCGAATATTTACTCTTTACATTTCTATTTCAGTTCTATCATTCGTTCATAACTTTTCCGAATAGATGAATTGGTCTCTGGTCGGTTCCGCCATCCCGATCAATGAATCATTCAAATTCATTTTCATAGAATCTTTTGAATTCACAGGTTCCGTCGTTCCCATCGCTTCTTATTTAATGGTTAGGTCTGAATTCTACAATGGAGCTATTAGTTCTTGAGTCAATATTCTTAGTCTTTATTGGCTCGAAGCTCTTTATTTTTTGTTCGATGAGCAGATCCATTTAATGATGAATCCGTATTGATGCTTTATTACACAGATTTTTTATGAGATGACTCATAGACCTTACATATTGGAATTATATATCATCAATATTTTCTTTCTTCCTCTCATCCTTCCATTTATCTATACCCTTTCTTTTTTTTATTATTAACAATTTAGAAGCAGATTTTTTAATAAATAATAAAAAAGATTTCAGTTGCTACAACAATATGAACAATATATCATATCTTGACTGGTTCTTTGGATCCAGATAATACGAAGTGATGAGTTGGTTATTACTTCTATAGTTATTTGTTTATACTATGGGGCTGGTTTTTATACTAACCCTCAAAAAACCAACGAGTCACACACTAAGCATAGCAATTTTA